AAATACCCTCTTTAACTTCTATTCTAACGGACTGAATATCTTTTATAAGGAATCGGAGGAATATGCGACGATTTTTTCCAGGAAATCCCCAACGAAAAATACACACTATCCCTTCCTTTCTATCGAATCGATCATAACCACTACCTACATTCCAGGAAATTGTGCACCACAAATAGGAACTAATAAAGAGACCCGCGATCCCGTAGAAAGACATCACGATCCCTTGTGGAAAAAAAATGATTTGCTGAGACGGAAAAAAAGATATCAAATTTCTACCAAGATAACTGGAAGTTCCAACCAATAAGAATCCTAATGAACCTAAAAAAAGGATAAGGGCCCAGCATAAATTACTTAGTTTTCGAGACCCCGTTATAAGTTCTATCCATATATCTTCTGATCGCCAACTCATACTTGATCTGATTGCATTTTATTGGAATTGAGAGAATACCCCAAATGAATTTGACTTTACTTTTTTTTGTTTCCGAAGTAACTCTCATCAACTAGCACTAGTTTGATGTGAACTAGCACTAGTTTGATGTGAACCTTTAGGAGTAATTCATCAAATTGGTTAGATCTAAAATAATAACATACCCTTCACATGAGCCCACTATACATATTGATATACCTATAGATCCACCGACTTTACATTTTAGCCATCCAGCGATCCTGATCTATTTGAAACTAGCTAGAATTCATTTACCCATAGATCTTTTTCTGCAGGCATAAGCACTTTTTCCTTTATGTTCGGCGGAAATTACACGTTAGACCATATTTTTCGAAATAGATATCTGTGTTATGCTACAAGTCTAAGTTAAAAAAAAACGGATGAGATTGGGTCCCATCAGATCTAAACAATCTTGTTTTTTTGAACATGAAGAGATAAAGAAGCCATTGCAATTGCCGGAAATACTAGGCCTACTAAAGGCACAAAAATAGAGGGGAAATTGAAAGTTGTCATAAAATGGGTACCTCGATTTACTATTTGTACCTGCTATTATTTATTTTTTATAAAAAAAAATATCTTATAATAATTATAATTAAGAATTGTAATTATTATTAATTAATTCAATTTCAAATTCTTAGTATAGAAATAAGTATCTATATATCTAAGTGAGTATATAGAATAAGTCCAAGGAATGTAGAACTAAATAAATGGACTTATTCATCTTTCTACATGAAAGATATGTATGATAATTCACTTTATTATTTTTCTTCATTTCTTTGTCTTTTGTTCTTGTCTTCGAATTTTTAATAAAGAAAGAGTTTTTTACAGATTATCGAAAGATTCGTTAGAATGCGACCCAACAGGAATTTTTAGTGAAAATGGGATTTTCGGGAGATAGAGAAAGAGAAAAAACTATATATCTATCTTTTCTCTATTTGATTATATACATAAGACGAAATTCATTTTATTTGCCTAATTTCACGAAAGGAAGAATTCACTCTTTTATCTTGTTGATAGAGACTTCTTAATTAGGAATCGGGATTCTAGGTAAAAAAAAAGAGTTATCCGCAACTTTTTATTCTTTCTACAATTAGATCTTAGGTCATCAAAGAAAACTTCATTCTTATTTACTTTGATTCTTATAAACTAACTACTTGTTTTCTACAAATAAACTAATTGAATTTTTTGTGCTCTACTTGGTTGAATTTTAATTCAAAGGAAAGAAAGCGTGGAGCTTAAATAACTCACTCAGAACGCTTTTTAAAGGATTACGTGGTACAATTAGGTCAAATAAGCCCTTCTGGAATAAATATTCAGCCGCTTGTGAACCTTCAGGTACTGTTTTATTCAATGTTTGTTCAATTACTCTTTTACCCGCAAATGCAATATAGGAATTGGGTTCAGCAATAATGATATCTCCCAACATACCAAAACTAGCTGTTACCCCACCAGTAGTAGGAGATGTAAGGATTGATACATAAAATAACTTTTTATTTGATTGATAATCATATAAAGCAGACGATATTTTAGCCATTTGCATCAAGCTCAAACTTCCTTCTTGCATGCGTGCCCCCCCGGAAGCGCACACTATAATAAGAGGTAGAAATTGATTGGTAGCGTACTCAATCAAACGGGTGATTTTCTCCCCGACTACGGATCCCATACTACCCCCCATAAACTGAAAATCCATAACCCCAATTGCTACGGGAATACCATTTAGTTGACCTATGCCTGTTTGAACAGCCTCAGTTAATCCTGTCTTTCTTTGATAAGAATCAATACGATCTTTATAAGGCTCCTCCTCCGAATGAAATCCAATGGGATCCAGAGAGACCATGTCTTCATCCATAGGATGCCAAGTACCGGGATCGATCGAAAGTTCGATTCTATCTGAACTACTCATTTTCAAATGATATCCACATTGTTCACAAATATTTGTTTTTGATTTCAAAAATTTCTTATAATTTAATCCATAACAATTTTCGCATTGAACCCACAAATGCCTGTATTTTTGAGTTACATCGAGATCATTAGACCTTTCTCTTAGAGTTAAAT